GGCACAAATCTAAACTACGACCCTCTCGTAGAAATCTAATGCAAAACAAAAAAGAAAGAAATGATTTTTGTTTTTTAACAGTTTGGGGACTGGAAACGGACCTTCCTTTTGGTTCTCCTCGACAAAGATCTTCCTTTTTTAAACCTATTTTTAAGGAATTGGAAACAAAGATTGGAAAATCAAAAAATACCTATTTTTTAGTTCGAAAAACTTTAAAGGGAAAGACGAAATTAGTTTCAAAACAAATAAAAAATTGGGTTATACAAAATTCATTTTTTATAGAAAAAAAAATAAGAGTATTTTCAAAATTAAACCCAATCTTATTCTTTAGCGCAAGCAAGGTCTATAAATCGAATCAAACGAAAAACAACAAAGACTCTACAAGCATCAATGAGCTAATTCCTGAATCATTGATTAGTCAAATTCAATCTTCAAACCGGACAATGACAGAAAAAAAAAATAAGGATCTAACTGCTAGGGCAATCACAATCCGGAATCAAATAGAAAGAATGACAAAAGATAAAAAAAAAAACACAAGAATATATATTAGTGCTAACAAAAGAATTTATAAAGATAAAAGATTGGAATTTTCAAATTTTTTTTTTGAAATAATAAAACGTAGAAATGTTCGATTAATCTCGAAAATATATTTCTTTATAAATTTGATTGTTGAAAGAATATACATAAATCCTGTTTTGTCTATCATTAATCTTTCCAAACTCATTAGACAGCCCTTTCTCAACTCAACAAACAAATTTATCAATAAATTCATAAATATTCATGAAGCGGATGAAGAAAGAATTAATAAAAAAAACGAAAATCTAATTCACTTTATTTCAATTATTTCAACTATACAAAAGTCAATTAATACTATTAGGAATCAAATAAATTCACAAAAATGTTGCTACTTATTCTACTTGTCACAAGCATATGTATTTTACAACTTATCACAGACTCAAGGTATTAATTTGGATAAATTAAGATATGTTTTTAAATATCACGATTACGGAATTACTTTTAAGAATTCCTTTGAAGGGATAATTCACTTGCAATTAAATCAGAATAAACGCTTCAATTATGGAACAAATCATTGGAAAACCTGGGTAAAGAAATTAAAACGACACCATCAATATAATTTATCTAAGATTCGAAGGTCTAGATTATTACCAAAAGGGTTGAGAAATAAAATTTCTCAACACCCTATGGCTCAAAATTGCAAAAGGGGTTCATATGAAAAATATGAAAAAGATGTATTAATCTCGTTCAAAAAACAAAATACTGTTGAAGCCTATTTCTTACAGACTAAAAACGATAATTTAAAAAAAAACTCTCGATATGATCTTTTATCATATCAATCTAGTAATTCTGAAAATCAAAAAAAGGGGGACTTATCTATTTATGGATCACCTTTTGAAACACAAGTAAATAGAAAACAAGGTAGTTATTCCAACTCAAACACGCATAAATACAACTTTTTTGATATATGGGAAAGGAGTCCTATTCCTAATTATATAGGAAAGAGCGATAGAAAATATTTTGATTGGAAAACTCTCCATTTTGATCTTAGACAAAAGATCGCTATTGAATACTGGATCAAGATCGATACTAAGAGTAATCAAAATACTAAGATTAAGACTAACAATTATCAAATAATTGTTAAAAAAAACCTTTTTTATCTCGCGCTTCCGAAAAAACTTAAAATTAAGGCGCCAAACCCCCCAAAAACCTTTTTAGATTGGACGGGAATGAATGAGGAAATACGAAAGTGTCCCATCTCAACCCTAGACTTTTGGCTCTTCCCAGAATTTTTAATACTTTCTAATCTATATAAAATGAAACCTTGGGTTATACCGAGTAAAGGACTTCTTTTACGAAGGGATCTAAATAAAAATATCGTTGAGAACAAAAAAGTTGAATGGCTTATACCGTCTAAAAAAAAAAATCTAACAAGCAAAAGAAATCTTAGATCAGATGTACAAAAACGGGTAAATCTTGAATCCCACTTTTCAACAAAGCATCAAAAAGATATTGAAGAAGACTATGGAGGATCAAAAGTAACGAGGAGTAAAAAAAAAAAACAATACAAAAGCAAGGTAGAAGCAGAATTCAATTTATTGCTGAAACGTTATTTACTTTTTCAATTGAGATGGGGTGATGCTTTGAATCAACGAATGATCAATAATATCAAAATATATTGTCTACTGCTTAGACTGTTAAATCCAAGAAAAATTGTTATATCTTCAGTTCAGCGAAGAGAAATGACCTTGGATATACTGCTAATTCAGAATAATTTAAGTGTTGTAGAATTGATAAAAAAAGGGATATTAGTTATCGAACCCGCCCGTTTGTCTGTAAAAAATGATAGACGGTTTATTCTGTATCAAACTTTATGTATTTCATTGGTTCATAAGAGTAAGCACAAAACTAATCAAGGATACCCAGAACAAGCAGATATTGATAAGAATTTTTTTGATTTACTTGCTCCTGAAACCATTTTACCTCATAAATATCGTAGAGAGTTTAGAATGAAAATGAATTTAAATTCCAAAAATAGGAATAAAAATCTAGGATTTTGCATCGTGAATAACTGTAGTCAATCTTTTGACAAACATAAGCATCTTGATAAAAAGAAGAATGAATTAATTAAAGTCAAATTTTTGACTTGCTCTAATTATCGATTAGAGGATTTAGCTTGTATGAATCGCTATTGGTTTGATACAAATAATGGAAGTCGTTTCAGTATGTTAAGGATATATAAGTATTCCGAGTTGAAACGTTGTTGGTAGCACCCCTTTCCTATATATATTATATCCTATCCCTATTCGATAAAGAAATTCAAGTTGTTGTATATACCACAGTAAAATTACTAACATTATTCTTATTCATCAGTCAAATCCATATCGTTAAAAAAATTGGAAGAGGGAAAATCTTGTATGATCAAAAATGTATTGATTTCGATTAGCTCTAAAGAAGAAAACAGAGGGTCTGTTGAATTTCAAATATTAAGTTTTACCAATAAGATACGGAGGCTTACTTCGCATTTAGAATTGCACAAAAAAGATTTTTTATCTCAGAGAGGATTGCGAAAAATTTTAGGAAAACGTCAACGGCTGTTGGCTTATTTGTCAAAAAAAAATAGAGTACATTATAAAGAATTAATTGGTCAATTGAGTATTCGAGAGACAAAAATTCGTTAATTGAAAAATTAATATTGTTTTAAGTGCTTATTTTTTTTTATTCTTTAATTCGAATTTTTTATTTTTATTAATTTCTTTTGACTTTCAGCAATTCATGTAAGAATGAATCAATAAAAAACTTATGACTGGGCCAGATACAAGAAAAGACCTTATGATAGTAAATATGGGTCCTCACCACCCATCAATGCATGGTGTTCTTCGACTCATCGTTACTCTAGATGGCGAAAATGTTGTCGACTGTGAACCAATATTGGGTTATTTACATAGAGGGATGGAGAAAATTGCGGAAAATCGAACAATTTTACAATATTTACCTTATGTAACTCGCTGGGATTATTTAGCGACTATGTTCACAGAAGCAATAACAGTAAATGGTCCCGAACAGTTAGGAAATATTCAAGTACCTAAAAGAGCTAGTTATATCCGAGTTATTATGTTGGAGTTGAGTCGTCTAGCTTCACATTTGTTATGGCTTGGGCCTTTTATGGCAGATATTGGCGCACAAACCCCTTTCTTCTATATTTTTCGAGAAAGAGAATTGATTTATGATCTATTCGAGGCTGCTACAGGTATGCGAATGATGCATAATTATTTTCGTATCGGAGGAGTAGCTGCTGATTTACCTTATGGCTGGATAGATAAATGTTTGGATTTTTGTGAGTTTTTTTTAACAGGGGTTAATGAGTATAAAAGACTTATTACGCGTAATCCCATTTTTTTAGAACGAGTTGAGGGTGTAGGTATTATTGGTGGAAAAGAAGCATTAAATTGGGGTTTATCAGGACCAATGTTACGGGCTTCCGGAATCCAATGGGATCTTCGTAAAGTTGATCGTTATGAATGTTACGACGAATTGGATTGGGAGGTTCAATGGCAAAAAGAAGGGGATTCATTAGCTCGTTATTTAGTACGAATCGGTGAAATGACAGAATCCCTAAAAATTATACAACAGGTTCTGGAAGGACTTCCTGGGGGACCCTATGAGAATTTAGAAATCCGACGTTTTGATAGAGTAAAAGATACAGACTGGAATGATTTTGAATATCGATTTATTAGTAAAAAACCTTCTCCAACCTTTGAATTGTCGAAACAAGAACTTTATGTGAGAGTCGAAGCCCCAAAGGGCGAATTGGGAATTTTTCTAATAGGAGATCAGAGTCTTTTTCCTTGGAGATGGAAAATACGCCCGCCGGGTTTTATCAATTTGCAAATCCTTCCTCAGTTAGTTAAAAGAATGAAATTGGCTGATATTATGACGATACTAGGGAGCATAGATATCATTATGGGAGAAATTGATCGTTAAAATGATAATGGATACAACAGAAATACAAGCTATCAACTCTTTTTATAGATTCGACTTCTTACTCAATTTTAAAGGGTTATATAGAATCATATGGACGCTTGTCCCTATTTTTACTCTTGTATTAGGAATCATAATAGGTGTACTCATAATTGTTTGGTTAGAAAGAGAAATATCCGCAGGTATACAACAACGTATTGGACCTGAATACGCGGGCCCCTTAGGAATTCTTCAAGCTCTAGCAGATGGTACAAAACTGCTTTTCAAAGAGAACCTTCTTCCATCTAGAGGGGATACTCGCTTATTCAGTATCGGACCATCCATCGCAGTTGTAGCAGTTTTACTAAGTTATTCAGTAATTCCTTTTGGCTATCACCTTATTCTAGCCGATCTTAGTATTGGTGTTTTTCTATGGATCGCTATTTCAAGCATTGCTCCCATTGGACTTCTTATGTCGGGATATGGATCAAATAATAAATATTCCTTTTTGGGTGGTCTACGAGCCGCTGCTCAATCAATTAGTTATGAAATACCATTAACTTTATGTGTACTATCAATATCTCTACGTGCGATTCGGTGAAATAAAGGATTTCAACTACTTTTGAATTCTAATAAGAAAATCAAGTTAACAAGTTAAATAGGTTGATTTTCTATTTTTATTTTATTATTCGAGTTGATGAATAAAAGTTAAGTTATATGAGTGAAATAAAACGGCTTTTAATTTTGCAGTAAAAGATTGATTCTCATTTCCTATGTACAAGGATTAAGTAAAAGGAAACATAAGTAGTAGGGACTGTTTACCCCAAGACCTTACCCCAAGATTGGTTGTTTATTCATCACTTCTTGAAGCGGGTTTAAAAGATAGATTTTTTAATCTATTAGCCTAGGTATTAGGTATATTAAAAAAAATTCAGGTTGAACAAAATTGAGTGGATGGTTAGGAAGACTAAGATACACAAAGAATTAGTAATGAAGATTCTCTAAGTTATCCGCGAGAACGTTTGTATACATAAAAGGAATTTGAATTGGGACTTTTAGTTGGTAGAAATGATCAAGAAGTACTACCCACGATTCCGATTCAGAGTATGCTCCTATCCGTCGATTAAAAAAATAACTATTACGAACGAAGTAATCTTTTACTTTTTGTAAAATCCCTTAATATACGATATACGAGAAAAAGATAAGATCAATTCCGAAGCATTTTTTAATTAATATTAAAAAATAAAAAAAAAATAAAGCAAACAGAATTCCGCCGATTTAATTCGGGACCTTGGGAGAAGTTTTAACTCTATCCTACAAAATATAAAAATCAATAATAATGAAATGTCCTTATATTTAGCTGTGATCTTTGAGGAGCCGTATGAGGTGAAAATCTCATGTACGGTTTTGGAATAGCGATGAAAACGGTGGAATTCTGATCGACTATAATTATCTAACAGTTCAAGTACAGTTGATATAGTTGAAGCGCAGTCAAAATATGGTTTTTGGGGGTGGAATCTGTGGCGTCAACCTATAGGATTTATCATTTTTTTGATTTCTGCTCTAGCCGAGTGTGAGAGATTACCTTTTGATTTACCAGAAGCAGAAGAAGAGTTAGTAGCCGGTTATCAAACCGAATATTCCGGCATCAAATTTGGTTTATTTTACCTTGCTTCTTATCTGAATCTACTAGTTTCTTCATTATTTGTAACAATTATTTACTTTGGGGGTTGGAATCTTTCGATTCCCTATCTATTTGTTCCTGACATTTTTTTCATAAATAAACCGGGGAAAGTCTTTGGAACAATAATCAGTATCTTTATTACATTAGGTAAAACTTACTTGTTCTTGTTCATTTCGATTGCCACAAGATGGACTTTACCAAGGCTCAGAATGGACCAACTATTAAATCTTGGTTGGAAATTTCTTTTACCTATTTCTCTAGGTAATCTGTTATTAATAACCTCGTTTCACCTTCTTTCGCTCTAAGGTATTAGAGTAATTTCTATTCACGACTTCTCTCAAACAAGAGAAAGAAACACGTATTTTGAATTTATACCTATTCACGATATGTTCCCTATGTTAACTGAGTTGATTAATTATGGTCAACAAACAATACGAGCGGCTCGGTACGTAGGTCAAGGTTTCACAATTACTCTGTCTCATGTGAATCGTTTACCGATAACTATTCAATACCCTTATGAAAAACCGATCACATCGGAACGTTTACGGGGCCGCATCCATTTTGAATTTGATAAATGCATCGCTTGTGAAGTATGTGTTCGTGTATGTCCTATCGATCTACCCGTTGTAGATTGGAAATTGGAAAGTAATATTCGAAAGAAACGGTTGTTTAATTACAGTATTGATTTTGGAATCTGCATATTTTGTGGGAATTGTGTCGAGTATTGTCCGACAAATTGTTTATCAATGACTGAAGAATATGAACTTTCGACTTATGATCGTCATGAATTGAATCATAATCAAATTGCTTTAGGTCGGTTACCGACATCAGTAATTGACGATTACACAATTCGAACAATTTCGAATTCACCTCAAATAAAAAACGTATAAACCCCCTGAAAAATAAGGTTTTGTTTGATCAATCAAGATATTGGCTAAAATCTTCATTTAAAATGATTTTAAAATATACATTTTAAAATTCTTTTTTTTTTGGTCTAATTATCTAATTACAATGCCCCAAGAACACTATCTACATCAAGCCACACCCATTCAACTTTTGTTTAGTTTTAATTAAGTTAAGAAGTATCATAAACATAAAACAAGCGGAGTCTCTTCTTTTTTCTTTTTCCCGGTCAGGTCAATAAAGTCATGAAATACTTTTATTTCTATCTTTTTAAATTAAATGGATTTACCTGAACCAATACCAGATTTTATTTTAGTCTTTCTGGGATCAAGTCTGATCTTAGGGGGTTTAGGGGTCGTATTACTTCCCAATCCAATTTTTTCTGCTTTTTCGTTGGGATTTGTTTTGGTTTGTATATCTTTAGTCTATATTTTATTGAGTTCTTACTTTGTAGCTGCTGCGCAGCTACTGATTTACGTAGGGGCTATAAATATTTTAATCATTTTTGCTGTGATGTTCATGAATGGTTCAGAATATTCCAACTATTTTAATTCTTGGACAGTTGGGGATGGAATTACTTTGATGCTTTCTACAAGTCTTTTTATTTCGCTAATTACTACTATTCCAGATACGTCATGGTACGGAATTTTTTGGCCTACAAGATCAAACCAGATTGTGGAGCAAGATTTGATAATTAATAGTCAACAAATTGGAATTCATTTATCAAGAGATTTTTTTCTTCCATTTGAACTTATTTCAATAATTCTTTTAGTTGCTTTAATAGGCGCAATTGCTGTAGCTCGTAAATAACAATAATAAAATCATCAATGAAAAAATTTAATATGTGTTATATGCCATTCAATCGAATCGGTTGAATTCTTATTTCGATTAAAAATCATGAGATTTCGAAGGAGTTGTTTAATAATGCTAGAACATGTACTTGTTTTGAGTGCCTATTTATTTTGTATAGGCATCTATGGATTGATCACAAGTCGAAATATGGTTAGGGCCCTTATGTGTCTTGAACTTATACTGAATGCAGTTAATATGAATTTTGTAACATTTTCTGGTTTTTTTGATAATCGTCAATTAAAGGGAGAAATCTTATCAATTTTTGTTATAGCTATTGCAGCCGCTGAAGCAGCTATTGGACCGGCTATTCTTTCAGCAATTTATCGTAATCGAAAATCAACTCGTATTAATGAATCCAATTTATTGAGTAAGTAGTATTTATTATATAAATTTGAATATTTTAAATATTCAATATTAATAAATAAAAAATAAATAAAGAAATGAGAATTCGTATAGTTGCTACATTAAGATATGATCTTGGTTAAAAAAATAGACTAAATCAAAGTATTTTGGCCTTGTCTACTAAAGCAATCCAGAAATAGATTGATTAGAAAAATTCTGATAACTTTCTGATAACTTGTTGATTCGTCTGGTATCTAAATATATGGTTTGTTTCTAAGATTACCAGATTGAAATCTTATAACGTTCAAAAATGCATAGATCCAATGTCACATTCAGTAAAGATTTATGATACATGTATAGGATGTACTCAATGTGTCCGAGCTTGCCCAACTGATGTATTAGAAATGATACCTTGGGACGGATGTAAAGCAAAACAAATTGCTTCTGCTCCAAGAACAGAAGACTGCGTTGGTTGTAAAAGATGCGAATCTGCCTGTCCAACAGATTTTTTGAGTGTTCGGGTTTATTTATGGCATGAAACAACTCGCAGTATGGGGCTAACTTATTAATTTAATACGCTCTAGAAAACTAGACTTGAACCCATAACCCATTTTATTTTATTATTTTTTTACCGACAAGATTTGTGCTCATAAAAATATTATGAGCACGGGTTTTTCTGGTCCAAGTATATCTTGTCTTTACCACGAATTTTTTTCCTTGGTTAACGCTAATTGTAGTTTTTCCAATATCTGCGGGTTCCTTAATTTTCTTTTTTCCACATAGGGGAAATAGGATCATTCGTTGGTATACTATTTGTATATGCGTCTTAGAATTCCTTTTAATAGCCTATACATTTTGTTATCATTTCCAACCAGATGATCCATTAATACAATTAGTGGAGGATTCTAAATGGGTCAGTTTTTTTGATTTCCATTGGAGATTAGGAATAGATGGACTTTCTATAGGACCCATTTTACTAACAGGATTCATCACCACTCTAGCTACTTTATCGGCTTGGCCGGTTACTAGAGATTCTCGATTATTTCATTTCCTAATGTTAGCAATGTACAGCGGGCAAATAGGATCATTTTCTTCTCGAGACCTTTTACTTTTTTTCATCATGTGGGAGTTAGAATTAATTCCCGTTTATCTACTTCTATCTATGTGGGGAGGAAAGAAACGTCTGTATTCGGCTACAAAATTTATTTTGTACACGTCTGGAGGCTCCGTTTTTCTATTAATGGGAGTTCTGTGTATCGGTTTATATGGTTCTAATGAACCAACATTAAATTTTGAAACATTGGCCAATCAGTCATATCCTGGTGCCTTAGAAATACTATTCTATATTGGTTTTTTTATTGCTTTTGCTGTCAAATCACCGATTATACCTTTACATACATGGTTACCAGATACCCACGGAGAAGCACATTATAGTACTTGTATGCTCCTAGCTGGAATCTTATTAAAAATGGGAGCATATGGGTTGATTCGTATCAATATGGAATTATTTTCTCACGCCCATTATTTATTTTCCCCTTGGTTAGTAATAGTGGGCACAATCCAAACAATCTATGCGGCTTCAACATCTCTTGGCCAACGGAATTTAAAAAAAAGAGTAGCGTATTCGTCTATATCTCATATGGGCTTTATAATTATAGGAATTGGTTCGATAAGTGATACAGGACTTAATGGAGCTCTTTTACAAATAATATCTCATGGATTTGTTGGTGCTGCACTCTTTTTCTTGTCGGGGACGGCTTACGATAGAATACGTCTTGTTTATCTTGACGAAATGGGCGCAATAGCTATCCCAATGCCAAAAGTATTCACGATGTTCAGTAGCTTTTCGATGGCTTCACTTGCATTACCGGGTATGAGTGGTTTTGTTGCTGAATTAGTAGTTTTTTTTGGAATAATTACCAGCCAAAAATATTTTTTACTGTCAAAAATGCTAATTACTTTTCTAATGGCAATTGGAATCATATTAACTCCTATTTATTCATTATCTCTGTCACGACAGATGTTCTATGGATACAAGCTTTTTAATGCTCAAAATTCTTATTTTTTTGATTCGGGACCACGAGAGTTATTTATTTCAATTTCTCTCTTTTTACCCGTCCTAAGTATTGGTATGTACCCAGATTTCATTTTTTCACTGTCGATTGACAGGGTAGAAATTATTATATCTAATTATTTTCTAAATGGTTTTTATAACTAAATATAACTAAACTTAAAAATGCTATGATTTAAAAATAATTTAGAAGTTATTTTTAAGTAAAGAAAATTGAAAACCACATGGATACGAACCGTATGAATCGATAGAATATTCATACGGTTCGTATCCATGTGGTTTTATATGCAACATACTCTGTTGTAGTCGTAAGATACATTCGTGACTTTAATTATATGTTAAAGTAAAGGAACCATAACTATGCAACCCTACTCCAAATAGATTGACCCCAAAATAGCATATCCAAATTATAAGAAAGCCCATAGACGCTACAATTGCCGAATTTTCTCCTTGCAAGTTTCGATTTGTTCGAGTATGTAAATAAATCGCGAATATGATCCAAGTAATAAATGCCCACGTTTCTTTTGGGTCCCAATTCCAATACGACCCCCATGCTTCATTAGCCCATACTGCTCCCGAAAGAATACCTATGGTTAAAAATAGAAACCCTAAACTAATAACCCGATAACTCCAATAATCCAATTCTTGAATCAATTGTGATCTGTAATAATTCTTGCCGAAAAAAAAATTCTTTTTTTTTATTTTTAAAAAATTATTTCTTTGACCGATGTATTCAATTTTACTAAAGGTAAATGAATCGTGTACTAAAAACTGACTTTGACAAAAAAGATAGAAAATTTTTATGCTTTTTCGAAATGTAATCACTAGAAGTGCTGCTGATAATAATGATCCACATAAAAGGGATGCATAACCCAATATCATCATTGTTACGTGCATCATTAACCATTCGGATTGAAGAGCAGGTACTAATACTGAGGATTGGTGTATTTCAGTTAAAAGTCCTGACATTGAAAAGCCTTGAGTAAAAACAGCACTTGAACTCGTTATTATGCTTAATAAATTACTCTTTTTTTTGAAATATAGAATTATATGAAGAAGGGAAAAACCCCATGATAGGAAGATTAGTGATTCATATAAATCACTTAGTGGAAAATGACCCGAATAAACCCAACGCGTAACTAATAATCCTGTTATACAGAAAAAACTAACTAGTAGGCCCTTTTCGGACAAATGAGATAATTGTACTACTTCATCTACAAAAAAAAAGGTTGTTAAACGAATTAGAATTACGATTGAAAGAATTGAAAAGGAAATATGTGTTAATATATGTTCTAAGGTTGAAAATATCATACAAAATCTTAAAAAATGCGTTGCTTAAATGCAACTCAAGAGTTAAATTAATTATAGAATCTTTTTATTCTTTTTAAAATTAAAAGTGAAAGGGTGACATGCCGCTACTCGGACTCGAACCGAGATGCTCTAGCACTGCTTCCTAAGAGCAGCGTGTCTACCAATTTCACCATAGCGGCTTGTGTTCAACTTATCAACTTATAATAGCTAATGAATAAACAACCGTCGAGAATTTAGCAGTCCATTAAGAGTAATTTTTTTAGTTTCTTTATAGGGATTTGAACCTTGGTTAGTTTAGGGACTTAAGAGGTTTTCGTGGGTTTTCGGCTACTCTAGAATTGTATTGTAACTAGATAATTATAATTCGAACCTAAAATCTCAAGCAAGAGTCAATCAAGGGATATAACTAAAAAACAGTTTTGTTTTACTTTTTCAATTTTAATGAACCTTTTCTCTATTTTTTTTTTTTAATTTCAGGAATCAAATGGAACAAAAGAATTTATTTTAGGTTATCAATGAAGAAAAAACAGAAAAAGAAGACATCCAAAGGAGATACATTGTTCTTATTAAAAGCTCTTACTAAATTTTTGATTTAATTGAGTTGATAGTAGGAGATATATCAGTAATTTATATATTAATTCCTACAAATAAAAAAAATAAAGTTATTTGAAAGTATTTCAAACTGTTGGTTAATTTCACTTAACCAAATATCTTAAGACCCCTATCGAAAACGTCTATAGTCTATAGATAAAAAAAAGAGAGATAAAACGAAAAATTTTCGTATTTTTCTAGTAAATGTAACAAAAATGCGTTGATGGGGAAACTAAGCTTTCCCGTTCGGGAAATTAAAAAATTAACACAAAAAAATCTTTTATTTTGTTCATTCGTTTGTCAGCAACAAATACTTTTTTGATAAAAAAAGTATTTGTATTTACTAAATTCAGTAAAGGGGGCTAGTTCCTTTATTTACTGAATTTAGTAAATAATCTAAAAGCAACGACTAGAAAATAAAAGAGAAAAGAGTAAGCTGAGTTTCATTTTCTAGTGCGTTGCGTGAATAAAGAATAAATGAGTCAATTTTTGAATGCATTCAGATAATTGCAACTTTATTACTTATTTTTTTTTTGTTGCACAAAAAAACTTTTTGAATTTCCAGTCAAAAGAGATTTACCTAATGAAAAAGCTTTTAAAGCCGTCCAATATCCCTTCCTTTTCCAAATATTTTTACGAATATGCTTTTTTGATGTAGAAATGCGCTTTTTTGGAACTGCCATTTAAAAAGAATTCCTTATTGTTCTAGTTGGATGTGAAAGACATGTATTGTTCAAAAGAAGTTCTTCCTTCCTATTATATTCATATATTCATTCGATTTATTTGCTAATGAATATTATCTTCGAAAAAAAAAAAAAGAAATATAATAAATATATTCAGAAAAATAAAAAAATAATAAATAATAAGAAAAATGATAGATTTCGGTAGTTTTACTTAGTGCATATCTTCCCTTTTAGTTATTCCTCTCAAAGAGGTAAGATCTGGTGAATCGGAAACAATAAAAATCAATTAGGAAACTAATAATTAAAAAACTTTTTATGCAACAGACATATCAATATGGGTGGATTATCCCTTTCATTCCACTTCCAGTTCCTATATTCCTAGGGTTGGGTCTTCTTCTTTTTCCAACAACAACAATCAGACTTCGCCGTATGTGGTCTTTTCAGAGTGTTTTATTGTTAAGTATAATCTTGATTTTTTCAACTAACCTGTCTATTCAGCAAATAAATAGCAATTCTATTTATCAATATGTATGGTCTTGGCTCATTACTAACGACTTTTCTTTAGAATTGGGTTATTTACTAGACCCACTTACTTCTATTATGTCAATATTAATCACTACCGTTGGAATTGCGGTTCTTTTTTATAGTGATAATTATATGGCTCATGATCAATCTTATTTGAAATTTTTCACTTCTATGAGTTTTTTTAGTACTTCAATGTTAGGATTAGTTACTAGTTCTAATTTGATACAAATTTATATTTTTTGGGAATTGGTTGGGATGTCTTCTTATCTCTTAATTGGCTTTTGGTTCGCACGACCTCTTGCGGCAAATGCTTGTCAAAAATCTTTTGTAACTAATCGGGTAGGAGATTTTGGTTTATTATTAGGAATTTTAGGGTTTTATTGGATAACGGGTAGTTTCGAATTTGAGGATTTATTCGAAATAGTGAATAACTTGATTTATGCTAATGAAGTAAATCCTTTATTTCTTACTTTGTGTGCTGTTCTATTATTTGCTGGTTCCGTTGCTAAATCTGCACAATTTCCCCTTCATGTCTGGTTGCCTGATGCTATGGAGGGGCCTACTCCCATTTCTGCTCTTATACACGCTGCCACTATGGTAGCAGCGGGAATTTTTCTTGTCGCTCGGCTTCTTCCTCTTTTCATAGTTATACCCCCCACAATGAATTTAATCTCGTTAATAGCAATAATAACAGTTTTATTAGGAGCTGTTTTAGCTCTTGCTCAAAAAGACATTAAGAGAGGTTTAGCATATTCCACAATGTCCCAATTGGGTTATATGATGTTAGCTCTTGGTATGGGATCTTATCGAAATGCTTTATTCCATTTAATAACTCATGCCTATTCCAAAGCATTATTATTTTTAGGATCGGGATCCATTATTCATTCAATGGAAAGGCTTGTTGGCTATTCACCCTCAAAAAGTCAAAATATGGTTCTTATGGGAGGGTTGAGAAAATATATACCGATTACAAAAACGTCTTTTTTTTTAGGTACACTTTCTCTTTCTGGTATTCCACCTTTAGCCTGCTTTTGGTCTAAAGATGAAATTCTTAATGATAGTTGGTTGTATTCAGCCACTTTTGCACTAATAGCTTGGTCCACTGCGGGATTAACCGCATTTTATATGTTTCGGATCTATTTCCTTACTTTTGAGGGACATTTAAATGTTCATTTTCAAAATTATAGTGGTAAACAAAAAATCGCCTTCTATTCAATATCTTTGTGGGGGACGGGAGTTTCAAAAAGAATTAGCCAAAATTCTTCTTTATTAAGTAGTCAAAGTTCCTCAAAAAAGATATTGAATAGAAGGGTTGATTCTAATTTTAGAAATAGGATACAACCCTTTTTTACTAGTACAAGGACTCCTTTTGACAACAAAAAACCTTACCCCTATCCTTGTGAATCTGACAGTACTATCTTATTCCCTCTCCTTATATTGGGCCTATTTACTTTGTTCATTGGATCCATAGGAATTCCTGTCAATCAAGAACAAGAGGGGGTCTATTCGGATATATTATCTAAATGGTTAGCTCCATCTATAAACCTTTTACATCAAAAATC